TCAATAGAGGTGCTATTGTGAAAAAGTTAAGACCCCGGGCTCGAGGGCGTAGTTATATGATAAAAAAAACCACTTGTCATATAAAGATTTTTTTAAAAGAAAAATCTAAGATTTAGATTTCTATTTAGAAATATTTAGAAAAAAAATGGATGGAAAAAGAATAGAAAAATATGGGACAAAAAATAAATCCACTTGGTTTCAGACTTGGAACAACTCAAAGTCATCATTCTTTTTGGTTCGCAAAACCAAAGAATTTTTCCATGGGTCTACAAGAAGATGAAAGAATACGAAATTGTATTAAAGACTATGTAAAAAAGAACAAGAAAATATCCTCAGGTTTCGAAGGAATTGCCCATATAGGAATTCAAAAAAGAATAGATTTGATTCAGGTCATAATCTATATTGGATTTCCCAATTTATTAATAGAAGGACGAACACGGGGAATTGAAGAATTACAGATGAATGTACAAAAAGAGTTTCATTCTGTAAATCGAAGACTAAACATTGCTATAACAAGAATTGAAAAGCCTTATGAACAACCTAATATTCTTGCAGAATATATAGCTTTACAATTAAAAAATAGAGTCTCATTTCGAAAGGCAATGAAAAAAGCTATTGAATTAACTGAACAAACAGGTACAAAAGGAATTCAAGTACAAATTGCAGGGCGTATCGACGGAAAAGAGATTGCACGTGTCGAATGGATCAGAGAAGGCAGGGTTCCCTTACAAACAATTCGCGCTAAAATTGATCACTGTTCCCATACAATTAGAACTATCTATGGAGTCTTAGGCATAAAAATTTGGATATTTGTAAACCAAGAATAAGAAAATAAGAAGAATAATGGACCTTTCTTTATCTCGTCATTCTGCTCATCGATAGAAAAATTGAGAAACTCTTTTCTTCTTTTTTCAAAGAAAAACGAACAATTATAATTCTATAAGGTTGAATAAAAATTTGATTTACCCTTTATTTAATTTAGATTTTAGTATAATTGCTATGCTCAGTGTGTGACTCGTTAGTTTTTTCTTTAGAATTGAGATTGAAAAAAAAATAGGCTGACCCCACTATAAACTTAGTAACTATCAAAACTAAAGAAACTCAAAACTAATAACCAACTTATTGCTTCGTATTGTCGATATCCCAAGAAACAGTCACTCTATGACTGAATTGATCATATAGTTGTAGCAACTGAAATCCTTTTCATAAAAAAGAAATCTGATTATGAATTGTGAAAAAAAAAGGGATGTGGAAAAATGGAAGGATGATAGAAAGAGAGAATAAAGATCTCAATGATATATGATTCCCATATGTATGGTTTATGAATAATTATCCCATAAAAAGCAGTGTTATAAAGCATCAACATCAATATACAATAAAATAGAATAAGATAGAATATACAAAGAAAAAATAGAAAGAAAATAGAATAAAAGAAATTTCATTCAAAAAAGAATCTAACTAATCTAATCAATATAAATAATCTAATCTCTTATGTATGCAATAAGCTAGAAAAAGAAGATATCAAACATCAAAGACAAAGATAGAAAAATATATAATAGAAAATAGAGAATAATTTAATTGAGCTTCGGGTTAAGAAAAACTGAGGAGATTGACTCGGAAACAAATAACAGATTCTGTTGAGAGCTCCATTGCAGAGTTCAGGCCTAAGCATTAATAGAGAAGCTATGGGAACGATGGAACCTGTGATTACATAGGATTTTCTTGAAAACGAATCAATCCTAATGATTCATTGGGTAGGATGGCGAAATGAACCAAGAAAATTTGAATGGTCATGAATTGACTCTACAAATGAAGGAGGAAAGAGTCAATATTCGCCCGCGAAACCTTTCTTTATTTTTATTTCATTTATTGTTCATTTATTGGATGACTATTGGCGTGATTCAATAGAGGTCAAGTAAAATACTTTAGAAATATTGATAAAATAAAGAAGCATTATATATAAATTATATATACAAATATAGAAACATGCTTAGTTATATAGAAAGTTACCTATGTAATTCAATCTAAAAATCTAAAAAAAAAATTAGTATATTCTTTATTTTGATAGAATGAAATACATATGTGTATATGTAATATTATTGAATCATTTCATTCGCGAGGAGCTGGATGAGAAGAAACTCTCATGTCCGGCTCTGCAGTAGAGATGGAATTGAGAAACAATCATCAACTATAACCCTAAAAGAACCAGATTTCGTAAACAACATAGAGGTAGAATGAAGGGAATATCTTGCCGAGGCAATCATATTTGTTTTGGCAGATACGCTCTTCAAGCACTTGAACCTGCTTGGATCACAGCTAGACAAATAGAAGCAGGGCGAAGAGCAATGACACGATATGCGCGTCGTGGTGGAAAGATATGGGTACGTATCTTTCCCGACAAACCTGTTACTGTAAGACCTACAGAAACACGTATGGGTTCGGGCAAGGGATCCCCCGAATATTGGGTATCCGTTGTGAAACCGGGCCGAATAATTTATGAAATGAGTGGAGTATCCGAAGCTGTAGCCAAAGCTGCTATGGAAATAGCTGCATGCAAAATGCCTATACGAACTCAATTTGTTATTTCAGAATAGGTAAACAAAAATAAAAGAAGAAGAAGGAGTATTGAGAATGAAAAAAAACCACGGATTTCTTTATCTCTGGACAGACAATATTTCTTTTTCCATTATCCCTTGCATTAAAATAATGAAAATAAGAGATGAAAATAGAATGATATGATTCAACCTCAGACCCTTTTGAATGTAGCGGATAACAGTGGAGCTCAAGAATTGATGTGTATTCGAATCATAGGAACTGGTAATCACCGATATGCTCATATTGGCGATGTTATTGTTGCTGTAATAAAAGAAGCAGTGCCCAACATGCCTCTAGAAAGATCAGAAATAATTAGAGCTGTTATTGTACGCACGTGTAAAGAACTCAAACGTGACAACGGCATGATAATACGATATGATGACAATGCAGCGGTTATCATTGATCAAGAAGGAAATCCAAAAGGAACTCGAATTTTTGGTGCGATTGCTCGGGAATTGAGACAGTTGAATTTTACTAAAATAGTTTCATTAGCACCCGAAGTTTTATAGATGAAGTATATCCTATCTTCCTATCTATATTCTAGATATATATATATCTAGTATCTATCTATAAAATAGAATATAGATAGAATAGTCAAATATCTGACAAATATCTGAAATAGATCCGATTAATAGATTGTGTCTCATGCATATACTTGAAATTTCTAATCAATTTTTTAGAATCTAATAATGAAAAAAAATTCAATAAAAAAGAAAACAAAAAAGAAGCATGTTGATTATATCAAAATTAGGAGGCACCAATAATTATAGTTCGTCATGGGTAGGGACATTATTGCCGATATAATAACTTCTATAAGAAATGCTGGCATAGATCAAAAGGGAAGAGTTCAAATAGTATCTACTAATATCACTAAAAACATTGTAAAAATACTTTTACGAGAAGGTTTTATTGAAAACGTTCGAAAACATCAAGAAAGTCAAAAAAATTTCTTGGTTTCAACCTTACGACATAGAAAGACTAGGAAAGGGGATAAAATAATTTTAAAGCGTATCAGCCGACCCGGTCTACGAATCTATTCCAACTATCAACGAATTCCTAAGATTTTAGGTGGTATGGGAATTGTCATTCTTTCTACTTCTCGAGGTATAATAACAGATCGAGAAGCTCGATTAGAAAAAATTGGAGGAGAAATTTTGTGTTATATATGGTGATTCTCCTGGGTACCCTAAATTTATCTCGAACTTATGATTTGTAAAATAGAGAGGAGAAGTGAATTAGAGAACTCTTCCTCTATTAGTTAATACTTAAAGGGGGTTCCCTGGAATGAAAGAACAAAAATTGATTCATGAGGGTTTAATTACTGAATCACTACCCAACGGTATGTTCCGAGTTCGATTAGATAATGAAGATTTAATTCTAGGTTATATTTCAGGAAGGATCCGGCGCAGTTTTATACGTATACTACCCGGAGATAGAGTCAAAATCGAAATGAGTCGTTATGATTCAACCAGGGGACGTATAATTTATAGACTTCGCAAAAAAGATTCGAACGATTGATTAGATTATTCTTTTAAACATCCTTTTCATAGGGATATAATTCGAGGTTTAAAACTGCAATAAACTTCTTTTTGTTTCCAAAAAAATAGATTCAGAATGAAAGTAAGGAATGATAAATATGAAAATAAGGGCTTCTGTTCGTAAAATTTGTGAAAAATGTCGCTTGATTCGTAGGCGAGGGCGAATTATAGTCATTTGTTCCAATCCGAGACATAAACAGAGACAGGGGTAATCCTTCTCAAGTTCTAAATTAAGAACCATGTACATGTAAAAAGAAAGAAGAAAGGATTCGTTTTCATATGAAATAGATATCCCCGTATCTTTCTTTAGATTTTCTGATTCTTCTTTCTTTTTATTTTATTCTTATGAATATATCTTATGAATATAATCTAATAAAATATGACAAAACCTATAGCAAAAATGAGTTTACGTAAGAATGCACGTATTGGTTCAAATAAGAATGAACGTAGAATACCAAAAGGAGTTATTCATGTTCAAGCGAGTTTCAACAATACTATTGTAACTGTTACAGACGTACGAGGTCGGGTGGTTTCTTGGGCTTCCGCAGGTACTTCTGGATTCAGAGGCACAAGAAAAGGAACACCTTATGCTGCTCAAGCCGCGGCTTTTAATGCTATTCGTACATTAGTTGATCAGGGTATGCAACGAGCAGAAGTTATGATAAAAGGTCCAGGTCTCGGAAGAGATGCGGCATTACGAGCCATTCGTAGAAATGGTATGCTATTAAGTTTCGTACGTGATGTAACACCCATGCCGCATAATGGATGTCGTCCCCCTAAAAAAAGACGTGTGTAGAAATAATAATTTAAGAGATTCCAAGAGAAATAAATGATTCAATAATCTGATCCAATAATCATAAATAGAAAGAAAAAAATAAAAAAGAATAGTATGGTTCGAGAAGAAGTAGCAGGATCCACTCGAACACTAAAGTGGAAATGTGTTGAATCAAGAGTGGACAGCAAGCGTCTTTATTATGGTCGTTTCGTTCTGTCCCCACTTATGAAAGGTCAAGCCGATACCATAGGTATTGCCATACGAAGGGCTTTACTTGGAGAAATAGAAGGAACATGTATCACACGTGCAACATCTGAAAATGTACTGCATGAATATTCTACGATAGCAGGTATTGAAGAATCAGTACATGAAATTTTAATAAATTTGAAAGAGATTGTATTGAGAAGTAATCTCTATGGAGTTAGGGACGCATCAATTTGCGTCAGGGGTCCAAAATACATAACAGCTCAAGATATCATCTCACCACCTTCTGTAGAAATAGTTGACACGACACAGCATATAGCTAACTTGACAGAACCAATTGATTTGTGTATTGAATTACAAATCAAGAGAGATCGCGGATATCATATGAAATCCACAAATGACTCTCACGATGGAAGTTATCCTATAGATATTGTATCTATGCCTGTTCGAAATGCGAATCATAGTATTCATTCTTATGGGAATGGGAATGAAAAACAAGAAATACTCTTTCTAGAAATATGGACAAATGGAAGTTTAACTCCTAAAGAAGCACTTTATGAAGCTTCTCGTAATTTGATTGATTTATTGATTCCTTTTCTACATGCAGAGGAAGAGGACATGAATTTAGAGAAAAATGAAAACAGATGGAATCTACCCCTTTTTTCTTTTCAAGATAGATTTACTAATCTCAAGAAAAACAAAAAAGAAATTCCATTGACATGTATTTTTATTGACCAATCAGAATTGTCTTCCAGGACCTATAATTGTCTCAAAAGGTCCAATATACATACATTATTGGACCTTTTGAATCACAGTCAAGAAGATCTTATGAAAATGGAATATTTTCGCATAGAAGATGTAAAACAGATATTGGGCACTCTACAGAAGCATTTTGCAATAAATTTACCTAAGAAAAATTTTTCATTTTAAATTTTTTAGTTTTTAGAAATAAAAAAGAATAGAATAAGTTTTTAATCTCCGACACGGTCCATATATTTGTAGAATAGATCATAATAAGATTGATGTATCTAAGGAAGATCCCCTTCTGGATCTTCCTTAGATACCTATGTCGTGGTATTTCACGGTTTAATCAATTTGAAAAAGACCTAAAGTTAGGGATTTCTCAATAGGTAAAGTTGCTCCAATACCTAACCAAAGAGCTACTGCGGTACCGATCAAAAAGACTGTTGTAGCTACTGGACGACGAAATGGGTTTTGGAATTTATTGACATTCTCCAAAAAAGGTACTGTCAATAATCCTATTGGTACGGAAACCATTAAAAGAACACCCAATAACTTATTGGGTACTGTGCGAAGTATTTGAAATACGGGAAAGAAGTACCATTCGGGTAATATTTCCAACGGAGTTGCAAACGGATCCGCCGGTTCACCGATCATTGACGGCTCTAGAACTGCTAAACCTACATTACATGCAATAGTGCCTAGAATTACTACTGGAAAAATATATAAAAGATCATTAGGCCATGCAGGTTCTCCATAATAATTATGTCCCATCCCTTTAGCCAATTTAGCTCTTAATACAGGATCATTCAAATCAGGTTTCTTTGTTATTTGGATAGGTGAATTATTGTGGATCCATCCCCCAAAGGAACCGGACATGATAATTTTTTATCATCCGGCTCGAGCAAGAATCAAAAGAATCACAGAAATAGATCCATAGAACATAAATAGGTCCCTAGAAGATCTATATTTCATACATATCTACATATATGATGTAAAATGGTAGAATGACTCTATGTAATAAAAGATTTATCAAATTTCATTTCCCCGAGTTTCAACGATTCATTATTCATTGCAAAGAATTTAGTTCTGGCAACAAGGAAATGCTCAATATCCAAGTCGGCTTACAAATTTGATCATGATCAAGCGCTTTTTGGATTGTCTCATGTCTTTTGGTTGGTATTTATCCCCACAACATCTTGATTTTCGTACATACAAAAATACAAAGTTTTTACTTGTTACTAATAAAGTCTAGCCCATGTTATTCCTTAGATCCCTTAGTTAACTCCGATAGTATCATAGATTAGGGTTGATGCAGAGGAAATGAATGCATCTACATACTATAAAAAAATTACTAAGATTACTATGCAAACTAATACGAAATACTAATACTATCAATTAATTATAAGAAAATTACTAAAAAAAAAAAAATCAAACAAAGTGAATAAATAGAACATTGGATCATTCCACATCACTTATTATAGGGATCTTACGGAGCCTGTTCATGCCATGACATGATTCGGGTATGATCATAGAAAATATTCTCCTCAAGCGAACCGGCCTATCCTATGCTATATAAAGGAACTGACGTGATGGTTGGATGCGGAGACACATTGGGTTGTGAATTCCAACGTGGCGGATAAAATAATATATCTGCATGGACCAATCAATAGTTCAAGTCACACACTCCCATAATCCATCCTCTTTTAGGAAAATATACTTCAACTATTTGATTCGTATCAAAGAAACAATACTTCAGAGTTGAATAGAAGTATCCAAATAACATGCCTTATTTTTCAATAATCCATATTTGTAGCAATGAAAGACTCTTGTCCCTCCCCGATATGATAAATTACATAAATTATAAATTACAAATATCTATAATCTGCCTTCTCTATAAAGGACCCGAAATACCTTGCTTACGTATCATTGGAAAGTGCATTAACATAAATACGGCAGTAAGAAGAGGCAATACAAAAGTATGTAAACTATAAAAACGAGTCAAAGTGGATTGGCCCACACTAGCACTTCCACGTAATAATTCTACCAAAGGCGATCCTATTATAGGAATAGCTTCAGGCACGCCTGTTACAATTTTTACTGCCCAATAGCCAATTTGGTCCCAAGGCAAGGAATAACCAGTTACGCCAAAAGATGCGGTCAATACAGCCAGAACTACCCCGGTAACCCAAGTTAATTCGCGGGGTTTTTTAAAACCACCCGTAAGATACACACGAAATACGTGCAAGATCATCATTAGAACCATCATACTTGCTGACCATCGATGAACTGATCGAATTAACCAACCAAAGTTGGCCTCAGTCATTATGTATTGAACAGAGGAAAAAGCCTCTGTAACAGTTGGACGATAGTAAAAGGTCATAGCAAAACCCGTAGCTACTTGTACTAAAAAACAAGTAAGCGTAATCCCTCCTAGACAATAAAATATGTTGACATGAGGAGGAACATATTTACTAGTTATATCATCTGCAATCGCTTGAATCTCGAGACGTTCCTCAAACCAATCATATACTTTATTGAGATAGGTAAAGACTCCCCCTCTGAGAGCCGTATATGAGAATTTCATCTCGTACGGCTCAAGCCGAAACACACAAATACTGGTTTCAACGGATATAGAATAGAGAGTTTCAAACTTCTTGTGGCTTAGCCGCTTGACTCGATTTGACCCAACAAAGATACGAAGTAAGAAAAATCCGGAATCTCTTCTTTGTGATGATAATGCCAAGAAATAAAATCTCAAGTTGGCTCATCCATCTTTCTTTATGTTAATCGTGACAGGCCTCTTGAATCTTCTCTTCCCTATCTTTTTTTTATAGGAATTCTCTTGTTGAGACCCTATGAATCAATTGAAACCTCAGATTCATACTAGAACCACGATGATTTAAGAAAACCAAAGCTAAACTCAAAAGGTTTCTGAGTAAAAACCATTTGATCATCATTTCTTCAATGAATGTAATAACTCAACAAAATCTAGAGAAAGAGGTTTCTTTCGAAAGTATAAAAATCGAAAGTATAAAAAATTGTTTGATTTAGATTTTTTAGATTTCCATTTTTTTTTTTTTTTTTCATCCGGTTGCGAGGTCTGAATAATAGGTATGAATCATAGTTCAAATATTTCTTTTCTTGATCTATTCCGTGCTCCAGAGACTAGAATAAATATCTGACGAGGTAGAATCATCTTGATAGAGATGACAGGTCTATTCTCTGTATCATCAATAGGATCAATTATAACAAGTCACACGCTCATATTCCGGAAATGAAATATCGAACCAAATAAATTTCACGATCGAACTACCAGAATGGTCTATAAATCCAAGTCTTAGGTAATCTTAAGTTGAAGTATTAAGTATTTTATATTTTCAGAATGAAGTAAAAGTATAAGTAAAATAATCTTTTTTGATTGAAAAACCCTAGTTTTTATGAATTTTTATGAACTAATTAATTGAAATTCCATCCAGTAAAACAGATGAATTATAAATTTCTAAAATAATAGATAGAAATATTGCAAATAGAGCCATTGCAACTCCCATAAGTGGTGTAGTCCCCCACCCTGGAGCTACTTTTCCATATTCCGAATTCAATGGTTTCAATAAACTCCCTACGCCAGTTCGTCTTGGTCCAGATCTAGAACTACTCTCAACGGTTTTTGTAGCCATAAATCCTCTTTCATCATGGGTTGAAATCTGTTGACTTTGTATACCATTCCGTTGTAGTTGTAAATAAATGACATTATTGTGATCTTTTGTGATCTTGAAATTATCGAAAAATGGAAACAGCAACTCTAGTCGCCATCTCCATATCCGGTTTACTTGTAAGTTTTACTGGGTATGCCTTATATACCGCTTTTGGGCAACCCTCTCAAAAATTAAGAGATCCCTTCGAAGAACATGGGGACTAGTTGAAGTAATGAGCCCTCATATTCATCTTGGGGCTCATTACTTCAATGGAAATAATGAAAAATCATTTCATTTTTTTAGTTGGAACTTTAGGTGGTTCTCGAAAAAATATAGCGAAAAAGATTATCCCTAAAGTTGAAACTAAAAGGAATGTATAAACCAATGCTTCCATAGATTCGATCGTGGTTTACAATTATAGCTTCCATACCTATTCATTTTGGATCATTTAC